ATTTTGACACCAAGAAATGAGGTTGTTTCTAGAATTCGAAATGAACTGTCACAAATTCATTTGTTTTTTCATTAAAAACTATTTCCATTATGCCATAATGGCATATATATATTCTATTTTGATATTTTGTGCGAGACCCTAATGGGGTTAGGGTCTTTCACTGGAAAAGGGGTCAAAAACGAGAAAATGGGCGTAAGCCAAATTTATGTCGACTATACAAGAATTTCAGTGTGCGAGTCTAGGGTTCATACTCTAAAACTTATCTGATTTTATCAATTTTTCGAATCTTTTCTGGACGAAATCATCCATTTTCTAGGATATTATTTTAATATTATAAAGGATCTTATCGAAAGCTTACAGCAGCTTGCCAAACAAAAGCTAAGAGGAAAAAAAGCACAGGTACCACTGGCATAATATCTACGATTGGATTCAAAAAAGCATACGCTTCGGGCAATTTGCCGAAGAAAAAACTACTCCAATAAAGGGCAGAATTAATAGAAATACAGATCAAACTAACGATATTAAGCATAACAGACGTTTTGTTCTTGCCGATAATTGCATTTTCATTTTGAATTGAGTTTTTGATATAAGGAAAAAGGAAGAAAGTAAGTAAGGTAGACATTCTTCTTTTTCTTTGCATCCACTCAATCAAAAAGCCTCCGATTCTCAAAGGAGAATAGAAGAAATGATACTTTCATACAATATCTTAATTGAATTCTATGTAATGATCAATAAATTTTGTTGAATTTTCGATTTCTATATCTAAATGTATGAAAATGCCAGTACCAAGGTATTCTAGAAATCGAAATATAAAGATTTTTGCTGGGGTTGACAAAAAACCAATACCAATATTATTGTTTCTTGGTATCGATTCAAAATTGAAATGGGGCGTGGCCAAGCGGTAAGGCAACGGGTTTTGGTCCCGCTATTCGGAGGTTCGAATCCTTCCGTCCCAGTGTCGACTTCATTATTTACTTAGAAAGAAGTAAGGGAGTGGATAAAAGTTAATCCACATTAATTTCAATACCAATGTTTTTTCGTTGAATCTCATTTTATTTTTTATTTCGATATTTCGTTTTTGACTCTAATAAAAAATTGGAAATCTATGTAACGATTGAGGCAGGGGTGATTTATCTTATTACTTTGATTTTATTCCCGTTATGATTATGACAAGAAGCGATTTATTATTCAATTCCATGTTAAACAAAATACATACCATTGAATCCTCTAAAATGAGGAAATGTTTCATTTATACGGTATATATCCGTCTATTTCAATGACAAGGAATTTTGGGTTTTTGTAAAAACCATTTGGGATCCTTTAAATTATAATTATTGAAACTGAAATTATTTCAATTCTAGATTGTTAGAATATCTGACAATTCCTCGGTCTATTTGAGAGATAGGAAAATCCCTCCCTATGGTTTTTCTTTTTTTTTCAATTTGGATTTTCGTAATAAGATGAAAAGAATAAAGATTCAAATCTCAACTTATATCTTATCTATTTGAAATTTGAGCAGTAATGAATTAATTAAATAATTAAAAAAGAAGGATCTACCCCCCTATAAGATCAATAAGATCAAAGGCGATGCTTATTATCCAATTTTTGTTAAATTTAATGAAAATAGGAAACTTTTTCAATTTCAACTCGAAATCCTTTTAATTTTGAATTAAATAGAATGGTATATTATTAATGGGTGTTAAGGGTGCTGTCTTGCATATCATATACGGAAGAAAAGGTCTAGATTACGATGTCTAGGAACAGCTGAACCAAATGACTATTCATGATTCCACGATTGAATCAATTTCATAACGGTTCCAACTTAGAGGAATATTATGGTAAAACTTCGTTTGAAACGATGTGGTAGAAAGCAACGTGCGACTTGAAGGACAGAATCCGTTGTGGATTTTTACATCCACCATTTTCGATTTATCTAGGGATGAGGGTGCTCTTAGCTCGACATTGTTTGTTCTGTTACACTTGAATCCTTCGTTTTTGTTGGGTTCTAAATAGTCCACGGTGGAGCTCGAGTAGAAAGGATTAATTCATTTCTCGGGGCTAAGGGTCTAGGGTTAAATGCCAATCAATCAATTGGAACAACTTCGTAAATATATCTTCCATATATAGAAATAGAAAGGATCGAATTCCCAATTCAAAAGCAAAACCGGTTGGAATTGCTCAATCTTTTCGCTTCATTCAAAGTGTATCGTGGGGGAATCCACTGGACGTGGGATTCTTTGATAGAAAGAAATCAAAAAAAGGGGTATGTTGCTGCCATTTTGAAAGGATTAAGAAGCACCGAAGTAATGTCTAAACCCAATGATTTAAAATAAGGATAAAGGATCTAAAAACAAGGAAACACCCTTTCTTTGATTCTTTGATTGGATAATTGGATCGAAAATCTCAATAATTGGATACGCCTAAAGAATCGAAATCGAATTTTCAATTTCAATTTCAAATGAGATAAACAAAAGGGACTAAAGACCACTCAAGAAATGAA